AGAAATTTCGAATATATTTCATGAAATATCAAAGAATCCAGTTCAGTCTATTATTCGGTAAATAAGTGTATTATTCATTAAATACATGTATATCTTAAAGACACGTATATCTTAATTAAATATTTTTAAACCCTTTCGCGAGGAGCCGGATGAGAAGAAACTCTCATGTCCGGTTCTGTAGTAGAGATGGAATTGCCGAACAACCATCAACTATAACCCCAAAAGAACCAGATTCCGTAAACAACATAGAGGAAGAATGAAGGGAATATCTTATCGAGGTAATCATATTTGTTTCGGTAGATATGCTCTTCAGGCACTTGAACCCGCTTGGATCACGTCTAGACAAATAGAAGCCGGGCGCCGAGCAATGACACGAAATGCACGTCGTGGTGGAAAAATATGGGTACGTATATTTCCAGACAAACCTGTTACAGTAAGACCTGCGGAAACACGTATGGGTTCGGGTAAAGGATCTCCCGAATATTGGGTAGCTGTCGTTAAACCAGGCAGAATACTTTATGAAATGGGTGGAGTCGCAGAAAATATAGCCAGAAAGGCTATTGCAATAGCGGCGTCCAAAATGCCTATACGAACTCAATTCATTATTTCTGGCTGTATAACCAAAGGAAAGGGGTCTTTGGAATAAAAAAACAATTTCTTTTTTTTTTTGACAAAGAATATTTCTTTTTTTCTTCACCCCTTTTTTGCATTGAAAGAACAGGTTAAAAAATGATATGATTCAACCCCAGACCTATTTGAATGTAGCGGACAACAGCGGGGCCCGAGAATTGATGTGTATTCGAATCATAGGAGCTAGTAATCGCCGATATGCTCATATTGGTGATGTTATTGTTGCTGTGATCAAAGAAGCAGTACCCAATATGCCTCTAGAAAGATCAGAAGTGATCAGAGCTGTAATTGTACGTACTTGTAAAGAGCTCAAACGTGACAACGGTATGATAATACGATATGATGACAATGCTGCAGTTGTCATTGATCAAGAAGGAAATCCAAAAGGAACTCGAGTTTTTGGTGCGATCGCCCGGGAATTGAGACAGTTAAATTTTACTAAAATAGTTTCATTAGCCCCTGAAGTATTGTAAGATAAGACCATGATATGATAGTAGAATATTTGAATGAAATAGGTTAATTAATAGATTGTGTCTCACGTATATACCTTTTCAAATTCATAAAAGATCATGTTTATTATATTCAAAATGGGAGGCACCCATAATTTTAGTTCATCATGGGTAGGGACACTATTGCTGACATAATAACCTCTATACGAAATGCTGACATGAATAGAAAAGGAACGGTTCGAATAGCATCTACTAACATCACTGAAAACGTTGTTAAAATACTTTTAAGAGAAGGTTTTATAGAAAACGTGAGAAAACATAGGGAAAACAAAAAAGATTTTTTGGTTTTAACCCTACAACATAGAAGGAATAGGAAAAGACCATATAAAACGATTTTAAATTTAAAACGGATCAGTCGACCTGGTCTACGAATCTATTCTAACTATCAACGAATTCCTAGAATTTTAGGTGGGATGGGGCTTGTAATTCTTTCTACTTCTCGAGGTATAATGACAGACCGCGAGGCTCGGCTAGAAGGAATCGGCGGGGAAATTTTGTGTTATATATGGTAATCCTTCTAATATCCGAATTAGATCCGAAATTTCCTATTTGTGAAAAAAAAAAGAGAAAGGACGGGTTGTCTAATATCACTCCTCCTCCATTAGTTGATACTCCAAGGGGGTTTTACCTGGAATGAAAGAACAAAAATGGGTTCATGAAGGTTTAATTACTGAATCACTTCCCAATGGTATGTTCCGGGTTCGTTTAGATAATGAAGATCTGATTCTAGGTTATGTTTCAGGAAGGATCCGGCGTAGTTTTATACGGATACTACCGGGAGATAGAGTCAAAATTGAAGTAAGTCGTTATGATTCAACTAGAGGGCGTATAATTTATAGACTCCGCAACAAGGATTCGAACGATTAGGTAGTTTTTTGAACTTCAACATTTCTTTCATGGGGATACAATTCACGATTCAAAATTTAGAGAAACTTATTTTCTTCCAAGAAGTAGATTCGGAATTTAGTTAAGGAATTGCAAATATGAAAATAAGGGCCTCCGTTCGTAAAATTTGTGAAAAATGTCGACTGATCCGTAGGCGGGGACGGATTATAGTAATCTGTTCCAACCCGAGACATAAACAAAGACAAGGATAATTTTTCTAAAAAGGACTCTCTAAAGGGACCGATGTACAAATAAAAATAAAAGATCTGTTTTAACATGAAATGGATATATCCATATATCCCTGATTACTATTTATGAGATGATAAAATATGGCAAAACCTATACCAAGAATCGGTTCACGTAGGAATGGACGTATTGGTTCACGTAAGAGTGCACGTAGACTACCAAAGGGAGTTATTCATGTTCAAGCAAGTTTCAACAATACCATTGTGACTGTTACAGATGTACGAGGTCGG